TTGGAATAATGGTGTCCATTGTTATTTGATTTGATATATTGCGATCAATAACATTGGTGAATTAGGTGAAGAGTACGGAAAGAGAGGGATTCGAACCCTCGGTAAACAAAAGCCTACATAACAGTTCCAATGCTACGCCTTCAACCACTCGGCCATCTCTCCTACGTAATGATTATGGTTCATAAACCGAATGAATAGTGATTCATATTAGGTTTTTGGATAGGTGCGTACACTCTATTTTAACTATAAAAATAGAAAAACTTTGCCAAACCCTTATTGGAGGCTTTGGAGGCTGGGGATAAAGATAATTTTGTGGGACAAAATGTTTAAAACAATAAATATAAGATATCTATTCATGTTCACAAAGATGGCACTCCCGACTTTATTCTTTATTTTCGAATATTTATACCGAATTAAATCCCTGAATTGGAACGACTCCACCGATTGATCCATTTTTTTAGACTATGTTTAATGGCTACCCTTAGATCATGATTTTATTTAGTTTAGACTATTATTCTATTTTCATCCATCATTGAACGATTATTCGATTCTTTTCTTTTTCCTCTTTGGATCATAATTCAATCAAAACTTTTCGAATTATCCTACAGATTAGGATAAATTCGTTGATTCTTCAACTTTGATGAAATCGGAATAGTTTCCTATATTCTTATACTACTATATTTTATATTTAATTTTAATTTACATTTGGATGAAATCCAATCGGCTTCAAATATTTCTTAGTTTTTATTGATTCCTGTCAAAAAGAAACAATTTGTGAATAGAAGTTTCATTTTACTGAGTGTGTTTTTATGTTATTTCGTATTGTAAATTGTAAAATTCCGTTGTTTGTGGGATTTTTTTCTCACGAAAGGTAATTAAAAGAAATTATAGAATGAATTTCTGCCTATGTCTAGATCTCGAATAAATGGAAATTTTATTGATAAGACCTTTTCAATTGTAGCCAATATCTTATTACGAATAATTCCGACAACTTCGGGCGAGAAAGAGGCATTCGCCTATTACAGAGATGGTGCGATTTGATTATTGTATTTTTGATTTATTTATTTTAAATTTTTCTTTATTTTAGAATTTAAAATTAAATTTAGTAATTAGTAATTTATTAGAATTTAATTTAGTTATTTATATTTTTTACCACTCTTAGTAGAAAGACACATTATTATTCAGGATAGAAAGAAAAAGATTATTGAAATAAATCTACGCTTGTTGAAGGTGAAGTTTGTAAATAAAACAAGCCCTTCTGTCGTGTATCCCCGATTAATGCAACCTCAAATGCTTCAATTGTCGATTCTAGAGTATTGAGCGAAAGGTTACACCTATGGGTTAGGTCAAACTTACTCCACTAGTACTAATAGGAGGCATAGAGGAAGAGGCACTACTCCTAGGAATCAACAACACGAAAACTTTGTTATAAATTATCCCTTTTCCTTATCAGGATCGGGATTAACAAGAATGGTTGGGACAACAAACATCCATCTCGTTCGTGTTTTGGATACCCGTATAACCATCTAAGACTGTTGAAGTGACTTATTCCTGAAAATTAAGATGCGTTTAAGACAAAGAAATTGCTGGAGTCACCTTTTTTTATTTTATCTAGTACCAACATACTAGATGTTAAGGAAAGATCTTTTACAAGAAGGTTGGCTAGAGATTTTTTGTAAAAACACCAGCCCCGCTCAGTTTATAATGAGAATATTTAAATCTTTTTTGATTCCATGTATTATTCTGATTATGTACATAAAGGAGGAGCCGTATGAGATGAAAATCTCATGTACGGTTCTGAAACGGAGATTCTTTAAATCGAATGACGACCGTAACGGATGTCCGCTCAATCCGAAGGAAATTATGCAGAAGCTTTACAGAATTATTATGAAGCTATGCGACTAGAAATTGATCCCTATGATCGAAGTTATATACTCTATAACATAGGCCTTATCCACACAAGAAACGGAGAACATACGAAAGCTTTGGAATATTATTTTCGTGCACTAGAGCGAAACCCATTCTTACCACAAGCTTTTAATAATATGGCCGTGATCTGTCATTACGTGCGACTATCTCCACTATAGAAAGGGAAAAAAAGAGCAAATCTGTTAATAAATACTAGAAAAAATAGGCTTTCTACATATCTATCGTCCAAAACAACGATTTTTATCAGCTGTAGCAAAGAAATAAACTTCATAGAATTTTAGAATTTGAAATAGGAAGAAATAGGTATGCCTAGATAATTCTATGGATAAAGGATCTAATTGATAGAGGAAGCGCCGTAAAGATCAATTCGTGAGGTTTTGGGCCGATACAATAAGGACTGCTTATTTATGTCATGATATGAGATAAAAGTTAGGAATCAACTTATGTAATAGAGTTGATCCCCTAAGGTATTGAGCAGCGGTGTAGCATCAGATCCCAAAGATAGTAAGCCTTTTCCTTCTTCTAATTAGTAATTAGAAGGGAAAGGCTTTTTCACGGATTCTATATAAAT